TAGATCAGAATCATTCTCAACGAATCCATAAGAAGTGATCCAATCTTTTTCATCGTGTCTGGATGAAGACCAAAGATCTTGAGCGACCGATCCGGCAGAACAACTCAAAAGATAAAGAAGTATCGTTAATTTCTTCATGCTCGTTCCAAGTTCGAAGTACCATTTGTACAAATAAGAATCCCCTCCCTTACATGATTTCTTCTTCATATAGATAGATATAGGATCTATGGGGCAATTACTTAGAAGTACATTTTGTGTAACAGCCCTTCCTATCTGATAGAAAAGGATCCCATGATCCTGAACCGATCTTATCTGGGATCGAAAATCCCAAGTTTTTCTATGAAGAGCTGATCTAATTGTATTAGTTTCTATAATGGATTTCTTCTGTGTAATACTAATTGATAGGGCCTCATTGATAAGTGCTACAAGATCTCGCGCATTGGAACCCATGGTTATGGACCCGAATCCGTTAGTATGGAACATCTTCTTTTCCAAGTGAAATCCCCTAGTATATGAAAGAATGAAAAAGTGCTTTCGTTGTTGTGGAAGAAGAAGCCTTCGTATCTTAATGCATGTATTTAATTTATTCGGAGCTATTAGAGCGGGATCCACTTTTTGGGGAATATGAGTCGAAGCAATAACAAGAATCTTTCCAGTGGAACATCTTTCACAATCCCTGGAGAGATAGTTCTCTAATAGACCGAGGGATAAGTAATTCGACTCATTCACATGCAGATCATGAATGTTTGGAATCCATATTATGCAAGGAGACATTGCTTTTGCTAATTCGAATTGAAGGGTGATATCAAATCGGTCTATTTTCGGCGTCATATACATAGTTAGCACATTCGTCATAGTTAGCAGCTCCGTATCAATATCAAGGTCATCATCACTATCATCAATATCGATATCGTCACTATCATCAACATCGATATCGTCACTATCATCAATAAGTTTAGGCTTGTCATCCAGGAACTTGTTCGGAAATACCGTAATGAAAGGAACATAGGAGTTTGTCGCTAGGTATTTGACCAAACAGGATCGTCCAGTTCCTATAGAACCTATCACTAAAATACCTCTAGAAGGGGATAGGGCTAAGCGGAGCGAAAAGGGTTTTCCATGAGGAGATGGGGAATGAAAACTATTAGCCCCACACGAGGTTTGTGAATAAGTGATTGTCTGATAATGAGCAAGGAATATCCGTCTTTCTGCTAAACAGGATCTATTGAACTCATAATTCATTAGATCCTTTTGATGAATGTCAACTAAGTATCGTAAGGAAATTGATCCCGGTTGTTCAATCATTTGATAACCAGAGTCATTCTTTGATAAATGATCACTATGAGTCAGACTCAATAGAATTTGATCAATCCTTTTTTCTGTCGTTAAGGTGGAGAACTGAACCAAGAATTCTCTTTCTTCATCATCAATCGAATCACTGTTCGCGACCCAGAATTCTATTTTCTCATCAATCCAATCACCGTTCACGTTTTTTCTTTTTCTTATCAATGAATAGATCTCTTTACTTGTACGACTTAGATGTCTCGTATTTCTCGAGAAAATGATTCGATTGATGGGATTTGGTATGATACTTACAAGATCGATGAGATTGATCTTCCAATATTTCTTCTTAGAACGTATTGATTTGACCCCATAAGCGGGACCACCACCCAATAGCATGTTGCCACCAGAAGCAGAACCCCGTATTTCTTCCAGAGAATCTCCTAATTGTTCCAGAACAACTAGAAAGAGATTCTTTAACCAGAAAGAATTCAGTTCAGATGTAGGATACCTATCCAGAAGTTTTCGAAATTCCATCATGTATGATGGAATCATCAAAGATTTGATCTTTTCTAACTCTGTCTGTAACTCACTAGAGGCTCGGGAAACAAAGAGAAGATGTATACGAACGAGATATCCAGCAACAAGAAGAAGGAAAAAGATGGAATAGAGGAACTCCCGAGCATTTGTTGATCTCAGATGTGCCCATATCAATGGAACGGGTGACTCATTATTTCGATGAATCATTTCTTCGGACAGAAGAAGATTCTGTAAACATTGACTCGAAATCTCACTTATCAGAGTCCATTGTGGAAGAATCTTCTGAGGAATTGGCCGTGATATATCTGATCCATGCATCATATCATGAAAAATGGATACAAATTTTTGACTGCTACTTAGTATCGGCAATGGGTCTGAAAGAGTATCTAAAAGGGTGAAATTGAGATATTTGCACCCTGTCGAAGTAAGGAACCATGGCATATATGTTTGGAACAGATTCCATTTTGAGAGATTTGAAAAAGCACTATCTCGTTGAAAGGTTCTATACATCTGCCCTTTCTCAACGCATTTCTTTAGACAAAGACTCCGTTTTTTCCTCTTTCCGGATGGTAAATACTTCTCAGAACATGGAGTGTGAATCAAACCCATGTTTGAATTGAAACTGAGATACTGATGCAAGTTATTCCCTTCTGAATCAGATAGATTCATATCTGAAAGA